GAAGTGAACATCTCTCTTAGTAGCGGGATCTGGAGAAAGAATAGGAAAGGTAATTTCACTATATTTCTGACCAGGAACAGGGCCTACCACAAGAATATTTTTTTTTGTGGGACGATAGTTTTGAAAAGACAGATTACCTATCTTTTCTTTAATCTCGGGCGAAATACGATCTGGAGGGGCCAATTCAAAACCCTCCGGTAAAATAAGAACAGCCCCCACATTCAAAGCCCCCTTTTTACCATTAGCAAGAACTTGTTTCACTTGCTTATCATAAGGAATTCGAACAACTGCTTCAAATACAGTATCCGGAAGTACCGCTTGTGGAACCTCAATATCTACGGGCTTATTAGCTAAATGGCAATTGGCACATACAATACGGCCGGTAGCTTCTCGCGGATTTTCATAACCCTGCTGGGCAAAAATGGGATATGCATTTGAAATGGGTGCTCGAGTTATTATATATATCATGAGCAATACGGAAATGGATCGAGTAATCTCTTCCTTTATCCAAGAAAAAGCATTTCTAGTTTGCATGGTCCAATAATTGATCCTGAAAATTTCTACAATAAGATTAGGTAGGTTACTGGCATTAGTTCCCTATCCATGATTCTGCTATTTACTGAAATAATTTTCCTAGAATATAGGAAAAATACGAGTAGAAAGAAAAAGAATAAGTGAATTTTTGAATGTTTAGCTTTTATATACAAAAAAACAAACTTTATAATTGGATCAGTGGATCGTTTTTTCACTCATTCATTGAATGATAAATCACTACAAGCGATGGAGATACGCGATTTAAATAACAGAAAATCCAATATTTAAAAATGGTATCTAAAATGACTGGAAAAGTGGAAACAAGACCAGATATAATTTGATCATTCTGAGTAAATCCAAAATCCTTATAGACAGAACCAATCATTAGTTCCCAACCATGAGTCGAATGGAATCCTATACATAAATCAGTTAATAAAAGAATAGAAAAAGCTTTTATTGTGTCACTTAAGTTATATAGGAATTCTTGAACCCAAGAGTTAAGAATAATGAGTTCTTTATTACCCAGAATAGAATAACCACTTAGAAAAAGGAAACAGATTATATTTGTCGAGAAGTGCAAAATCGTATGGATACGATCTTGGTTGTGCGTCTTGATCAATTGGATGGTTTCCTTGTAGATTCCGATACGAAGGTTTTGTAAACGTGTTTCAGGGTATTCCTTTAGCATTTCATCCAAGAGGAAGAGTTCCTCGAATTCTATGAATTTTTTTAAAATACTTTTTTCTTGAATGAGATTCAAGACAATTTCGGATTGTTTAGTATTCCACCAATTAGTAACCCAAGATTCCAGACTTTTCTTAAATGTAAAAGAGATGCACCAGGGCAAAAAGACTATAGATGTAAGACATAGAAGGGGAATGAATGCTTTCTTTTTTGCCATTTTTCGTCTTTAATGAACTCAGCTTCATCTCATTTGTCAACTCTATATGATAATAATTTTTCTATTAAGCATAAGTTCTATTACAAGTCATAGAGCCTATAGATAAATTGAAAATCTATTCCCGCTTTTTTTATTTGTAGTTCGGAAGTTAGTTCTTGCCTTGAATTTAGAAAAAGAATACAGAAATCAAATAAGAAAACGAAAGAATCCACTCCCAATTCGAATGAAGAAAAAAAATCTTGTTTCAAAAGCTATCAATTTAAAATAGAAAAATTTCGAAAAATAAATGCTTTTTTTTTCCCTAAGAAAGCATTTATTTTTCGAAATTTTTTTATCAAAATATTTCCATTGGTACACGCAAGAATATGGACAAGTCCCAAGCTTTTTGTATAACTTTGGCTGGAGTCCTAGAATAATCATCAATAGGAGTCAAGGGAATGGCCCCCTGTTCTCTGGTTTGCATATAAAGGATACCACTACGATACTTACTATCTTTTTTAGACCTACTATCTTTTTTAGTTTCGATTTTACTGTGTATTATGAGGGACTGAATATCGTCCATACGGACTCGGAGAAAAATACGACGATTTTTTCCAGGAAATCCGTAACGAAAAAAACACACCATTCCATTTTTTTTATCGAAAAAATCATAACCACTACCCACATTCCAAAAAATTATAAGCCACCAAGAAAAACTTAGAAAGAGACCTGCGGTTCCATAGATAGTCAGCGTGACCCCTTGTGGCAAAAAAGGAACTAGCTCAGGCTCAAACTCAGACGAAATGAAAGATAAAAAATTCCTACCATAAAAACTGGAAGCTGAAATCAATAACACCCCTAATGAACCTAAAAGAATGAAAGAAGCCCAGAAGAAATCGCTTGGTTTTCGACACCCCTTTACAATGTCGATCCATCCGTCTTCTGAGCGCCAAGCATGTTGTGAGCGCCAAGCATGTTTTGACTCCCAAATCATATTTAATCCTCCTTATTAAGGCTTATATGATATTAGTATTTTCCTTTTCTTTTGTTTTTTTTAATGGAATAGTTATTAAAAAATGGAATAGGATAACAAATCCAAGCAAATGAATTTGACTTTATCTAAAAAAATATATGAGATTTGTCCCTACTGCCCATATCTAAAAAATCTTGTTTTTTTGAACATGAAGAAATAAAGAAGCCATTGCAATTGCCGGAAATACTAGGCCCACTAAAGGCACAAAAACGGAAGGTAAGTTTATCATAAAATGGGTACCTCGATTTAATATTTGTACCTGTTATTTTTTTTTATTGTTATATTAATTTCCTATTTTGATTATTCTTATATTGTAATAAAGATAGTCTATAATCACTAGAATTCATATAGACTTATACTAAGTATATTTAAAAAATGATACTAAGTATAGCTAAATGAATATATATATAGATAATAAATATCTATTCCATACTCTATATATTGAGTATACATAGTAAGTATAGAATATAATAAATAAATAATAAAAGAAAAAAAATTAAAAATATTTATTAATAAAGAATATTAATAAAGAATAGAATCAAACGTACAAATAGAATCTAAAATATAAGGAATATAGAACTAAATAACTGGATGAATTTCGCCCTCTATTTCTACAAGAAACGTGTGTATGATAATACACCTTTTTATTATTCTTAGTATTTTTCTATTATTATTTTATTACTTTGATCTTGTGTGTTCTAATTTTCTTTTTGTCTCAAAATTTATTTTATTTGAAATTCAAAATAAAAACAAAAAAAAAAGAATTTAAAAAAGAATTTTAGGCTCTGCTTGATTTTTCATTTTTAGGCAAAGGAAAGAAAGCATGGAGTTGAAATAACTCACTTAGAACCTCCTTTAAAGGATTACGTGGTACGATTGAATCAAATAAGCCCTTTTGGAATAAAAATTCAGCCGATTGTGAACCTTCAGGTACTTCCTTATTCAACGTTTGTTCAATTACTCTTTTACCCGCAAATGCAATGTAAGCATTTGGTTCGGCAATAATGATATCCCCCAACATGCCAAAACTAGCTGTCACCCCACCAGTAGTAGGAGATGTAAGGATCGATACATAGAATAACTTTTGATTGATTTGATAATCATATAAAGCAGAAGAGATTTTAGCCATTTGCATCAAGCTCAAACTTCCTTCTTGCATACGCGCTCCTCCGGACGCACATACTAGAATAAGAGGTAAAAGTTGATTGGTAGCATATTCGATCAACCGAGTGATTTTCTCACCCACTACGGATCCCATACTACCCCCCATAAACTGAAAATCCATAATACCAATTGCTACAGGAATACCGTTTAGTTGACCTGTGCCTGTTTGAACAGCCTCCGTTAATCCTGTCTTTTTTTGATAAGAATCAATACGATTTTTATAAGGTTCCTCTTCCGAATGAAATTCAATGGGATCCAGAGAGACCATGTCTTCATCCATAGGATTCCAAGTACCTGGATCAATCGAAAGTTCGATTCTATCTGAACTGCTCATTTTCAAATGATATCCACAGTGTTCACAAATATTCATTTTTGATTTCAAAATTTTCTTATAATTTAATCCATAACAATTTTCGCATTCAATCCACAAATGCTTGTATTTTTGAGTATCATCGAGATCATTAGAACTTTCTCTTTTAGTAAAATCACTATCGTTTGTATCATTTGTGCTAGTTATTATACTAGTACTCTTGCTTTCACTACTATTTCTGCCCTTACCACAAATGTAACTATTAAAGTCACTGTCATTGTATTTGTCACTATCACCTAAAATGTAACTATCAATACAGATTTGAGAACGAAGATAACTCTCAATGCAACTATTAATGTTATTATTCCAAATAGATTTAGTATCATACATGTAATGATCATCATCACTCTTAGAGCCATTGTTCAAATAGCTAGAATTCTTATAACTAGAAAAAAAACTTTCTGGTTCATTTAGAAAAGAATGATCATTGTCAATCTCAAAATTTTGATTTTCAATAGCAAAATATATGGAAAAACTTTTTCTCTTACTATCCCTAACTAAAAAAGTTTTATCAGATAGGAAATTCCGGATGTTCCTGACACCTATTAAATAATCAACATTGCTGTAACTAGAATTCTCGCTATTATTCCAACTATGAATGTTTTTATCCATATCAGTTAAAATTGGGAGGTCTTCACTTACACTGGTATTTTCAATAGGATCAAAACTATCTATTGATTTACTTAATCCACACCTGTATTCTAACTTCCTATTAAACAGCATAGAATTGAACCACCATTTTTCCATAGAGCTTTTTTCCTCTATTTACATGAAAATCGAATAGATGAATAGTCATTCGATGAAAAATCATATTAATATTTTCTTTTTAATATGATATCTCATTTATTTACTATCAATAATAAAATTTTATTAAATAAAGTATATATCACTAGGATTAATAACTGATAATAATAACGAGCGAGTGGGTATTCAAAAAAATGATTTTTTTTTCGTGAAAACCCAGAGTATTATTTCACTATATATGTCACTATATGTGCTGGAATTTTTTTTCCATTCTACTTTATTTTTTTTTATAGAAAATAATATTCGAATTTCTATTCGAATAGAAAATAATATATTAAATATTCTAAAAAGAATAATATTCTTTATTAAATTTTATTTTCAATGATTCTATTTTTGAAATGAATAAAAAAAGAAAAAAACCTCGTTGGGGATACTGTATTTATGGACGGACCCAATTACTTCATTGAGTCATTATTAATTTCCTTTTTCCTATATTCTATCTTCTAGATATATCTTCTACCTCTATCCATTTTTTGTATTTTATTTTCATTTTGAAGATCGATAAAAATCTATTTTTGTGGTTATAGAAAACAGCATTCTATGTCAATAACAAGAAATAAAAAATTAGGTATGAATAGAACAAGAGAGCGGGGGGGGGGATAAAAGAGAAAAGAGTTCTATAAATCTATATAGAAGTTATCCACACCCTCTTAAATTTCATTAATTGAATTTCGTTTGTTGATTAGGGCAAAGTTCCATAAAAACACCTGCCTTTTTTGAAATATCCTGAACAGTTCCTGTAGGTTGAGCGCCTTGTTCAAGGAAATTTAGAATAACAGGAATATTTAAATAGGTTTGATTCTTTATTGGATCATAAAAACCCACTTTCTGAAGATCTCTTCCCTCTCGTCGGGATCGAACATCAATTGCAACGATTCGATAAACGGCTCATTGGGATAGATATAGATGAACAATATACCCCCCCTCGAAACGTATAAGAAGTTTTCTCCTCGTACGGCTCGATCAAATTCAAAATTATGTCTATGTATAAAATTCTGATGTCAAATAGATCAATAAAATCAGCAAATCAATTAGACTATGATTTCAGTTTTTTTCTTATTCTTTTTCTTTCTGAAAAAAAAAAGAATAACTCTTCGTATTCGCAACCTCATACCTCAATTTGGATAACTCTCAAATAACTCAAATGAAAAGAAAGCCTTTAGGTATTTCATTTATTGAGCGGTCTCTACCCCCTTTTCTTGTTTGTCTTCTTTAGAATCTATTTGTTTTTCTTCATTCTAATAGAATTGTTTTGTTTTTCTTCATTCTAATAGAATTGTTGAGACAATTTGAAAATGGTATTTACTTGTTCCAAGATCCTTTAGCTTTTTCTTGAATCATTGGGTTTAGACATTACTTCGGGGATCTTAAATCGTTTCAAAAATGGCAGCAACATACCCATTTTTTTTCTTTCTTTCAAAGAATCATACAAATAGAAGGTTGATTCCCGCAGATACACTTTTGATCGAAATAGTTTTAGCAATTCCAATAAATTTGGATTTTTTTTTGACCTTGCTCGAATTGGATCCTTTCGATTTCTCTATCAAAAATCAACTTACGAAGTTGTTCTAACTTATTCATTTTCACTAACCTTAGATACTTGCTCCTGAAAAATAAATAAACTCGAGCTCCATCATGTACTATTTATATCATCAATCCCTCTCCCGTCCCCCAAACAATGAGTTCTAGTGGAACAGAACAAACGATGTCGAGCCAAGAGCACCCCGATTTCTATAGAATAGATTCTATCTACTAGAAATAATGGCGGATGTAAGAATCCACAGCTAATCTAATCATGTCTTTCAAGTCGCACGTTGCTTTTTTCCACATCGTTTCAAACGAAGTTTTACCATAACATTCTTTTTTAGTTTAGATCTGGTATGTAATTGATTCAATTATGAAATCGTGCATAGTCATTGATTCAATCAATATATATAATATAAAAATCTATACTTTTTATATATGACTGGACAATTGAATTTCTAAAGTACTAAAGTAAAGAAGTATAAAAAAACAAATTAACTTGATATTGTATGAATCAATTTTCTATTCTATTTTAATAGTTTGTAAATAGAAAAAATGAATTTCTTCAAAAAAAAATAGAAAGAAATATGAAATAATAATCAATATATTTATTATACAATTATCCGCAATTATTACAATAAGATTACAATAAAAAAAAATCGAGTCGTTTTTGAATCTACATCTACATATTCATAAGCGACTCGATTTACATTAGAGACGAATGATTCAAAAAAGAAAGGGTAATCTTTATTATGATATAAAATTTGTATTCAAATTGGTATATATATCATGAATAGATATGATCTGGGACGGAAGGATTCGAACCTCCGAATAACGGGACCAAAACCCGCTGCCTTACCGCTTGGCCACGCCCCATTTTCGATTCGACACTAATAAACACTATTATTGTTTGTTCGTCAATTCCAGTTCCAAAATTTTTCTATAGAAAAAATTGTTGCTAGGATTTTGATATGCATAGATATCGAATTAAAATGAATTTATTGATCATTACATAAAATTCAATTAAGATATTGTATGAAAGTATGATTTCTTCGATGTTTTATTTCAGAATGAAAAGATTTTGAACTGGATAAGTTCAAATCAAAAAAAAATATTTGGGGGTCTGATTTTATTTGATTCATTTTTTTTAGTTTTATTACTCATTTATGAATATTCATTCACATCTATAATGAATATTTATTAATATTCGTAATAAATAAGAATTCCATATTTGAATTATTTATATTTCAATTATTATCCATTTTTTTAATTATTTTCTATTTTATTATTCTATTATTTTATTATTCTATATCTATATATATTATATATATATATTTCTTTAGAATTCTTTTATTTTTTCTTTAATATTTCATTCTTAATAATAATAAGAAATTAGATTATAATAAATCATATATATAATAATAATTTATAATAAATCATATATATATAATAAAATACAATAAAATATATAATAAAATACAAAAAAATAAAATATATACTAAAATACAATAAAAATAAAATACAATAAAAATGAAAATTCGAATTCAAAAAAAGCAAAAATACAATTCATTTTATTAAAGAACAAAATTTTTGTTATGCTTAATATCTTTAGCTTGGTCTGTATTTGTATTCACTCTGCCCTTTATTCAAGTAGTTTTTTCTTGGCGAAATTGCCTGAAGCCTACGCTTTTTTGAATCCAATTGTAGATTTTATGCCAGTAATACCCTTACTCTTTTTTCTCTTAGCTTTTGTTTGGCAAGCTGCTGTAAGTTTTCGATGAGATCTTTAATTTGAATAATGTCCTAAATAAATTCAGAATGTATTCGAAAACAAAAATTCGCACATTTTAACAATTTATAAGATCAGATAAGTTTTACAGTGTGAATCTTTGATTCCAATATTGAAATTTTTGGATAGACAAGAAAAATCCGGACCATCTCATCATTTCCGTTTTTTCCATTAAGAAATCCTAATCCTATTATTAGATTTGAGTCCACCACCAATACCTAGATCTCGATTGTGGATATGAAAATTTTTGATAATAGTAATTATTGGTAATGGTAATAAAAGGCTCGACTCTTAATACAAATCAATTTCCTAATTTTTTTCTATTTCCTCGAAATCACTTCATTTCTTAGAAACTTAGTATCAAAGGAAACATAATGTGAAATAGAAGAGAATCTATTCTCTTTCTCGGTCGTTTTTTTAAATTATCTTGGAGATTTTGTAATGCTTACTCTAAAACTATTTGTTTACACGATAGTGATATTCTTTGTTTCTCTTTTCATCTTCGGATTCCTATCTAACGATCCAGGACGTAATCCAGGACGTGAAGAATAACAAAATCTTTTTTGTTTTATGTGTTTTCCTTACTTGTGCTGGATTTTGAAATATTTTTCGTTTTTCTATCTATTTTACATTTTTAACTAGTAAAAAAAAGTAAACAAAATTAAACAAACAAGGACGAAAAAAAAAAAGAAGCTCCATCAGTTCAAAAGAAAAAAAATATCAAATCATCAATCAACGGAAAGAGAGGGATTCGAACCCTCGGTACAAAAATTCGTACAACGGATTAGCAATCCGACGCTTTAGTCCACTCAGCCATCTCTCCCCAATTAAAAAAAAATAGAATTATTATGTTTATGTTACATCGCATAAACAAAAAGAACAAAAAGTAGGGATTGAAAAAAACCTTCTTTATATCTTTTTTGATATCTTATCTCTCTCTTTTTTTTCTATTTTATTTCTATTCATTATTATATAATAAATATATATATTATTATAATAAATATATATTCTATTTTTTATTCTATTTTTTAGTTTGTTTTTTTATACTATACAGCCAGAGCCCAGCTAGGTACTGGAATGGCTCTTTTTTCCCATGAATCCCGGATAACAATGATTTATTTGAATGTATTTGATTTGAAAAAAACTTGTAATTAATTTAAACATGATCAAACATAAATAAAAAATGACTTTTTGATTTTATATCATTTTGGTTCTATATCATAGGAATCAAAAAGTCATTTTTTATTACTCCTTCTTTTGTTTTCGGGTAACGTATCTAAAAAAAAGAATGGAACTATGGATTCTTGCACAATGCATTTTTGTGTTATGAATTAAGTAATTTTGTCGAGATCTATCTGTCAAAATACCTTCAACAAAATCCAAAAATGAGATTCGCCCCCTTTTCTTAATTTCATTAGAAGGCACCTTACGAAAGATGTCAACATTCTATCTAATTATCATAAAAATATGCCCCTATTTCTTAAATTAGGCCTATTTCATAATTATGACTGATTCCCTTGTTCGACAAAAGATCCATTTATATACAATAATTGTATTGTAGCGGGTATAGTTTAGTGGTAAAAGTGCGATTCGTTCTATGGATCCCTTAATAGTTAAGGGATCCCTTGCGTGATTCATATCTCGATCAAAAACTTTATTTCTTACTTAAAGGGCTTTAATCCTTTATACCTCTCAACGAACGATTCGAGGAATAATATACACATTATCGTAATTTGTATACAATTTAGAATTGATTCTAAAATTATGAAACATAAGTTTTTGGAATTGGATCAAGAATCCCAATTTTTGAATATGAGTAAAGGATCCAGGGAGAAAGAGATAGAAAGTTTCTTTCTAATCGTAACTAAATCTTCCATTTTTTTATTTTGGATAGGAGAGATT